ATACGTACCCCAAAACATAAAATTGTGCAAGAATATATGGTTCCATTGTTTCTTTTTTTTTATTCCATAACAAGCCTTTTTGTTCCAATGACTATTATTTGAAACAAAAAAAAGGCCCGGCGAGGTACTGACCTGGCCAGGCCGTGTAATTTTAAAAAGCTCTTGCAGACGAAATAAAAGAGGTACTTTTTATATTATTTATATATTTCTTACTTATATAAATTACTACTATATATTTTATTTTTACTTATAAAATATATATTATTTTATTATTTTATTTAGGTATTTATAATTATATAGGTAATTATATATATATTAATATGAATTTATATTCATTTTATATTCATTGGAATAGTGGATTGGAGATATTTCTTTCGAGCCCTTCTTACTTTATTTTATATCAATGGAATTACTTTTTTCTATATTTTGTATATTTTTATATGTCTAGATAATTATATATCTATATAATAAACTAAATAAACTAATAATAGAATAAAATAATATAATAAAAGAAGAGGTATAAAAGAAAGACCCTTTTTTCAAACCTTACTTTTTGTGTAATGTAACATAGTAATTATCCTTTTCAGATGGGGGAGATGGCTGAGTGGACTAAAGCGTCGGATTGCTAATCCGTTGTACGGGTTTTTCGTACCGAGGGTTCGAATCCCTCTCTTTCCGCTTTTGTCAATGACTTGGTATTTTTTTATTTATCTTTCAATTTAGACGAGTCTTTTTTTTATTTAATAGTTAAAGATGTGGAATAGATAAAATCCTAAGAACATTTAAAAATCGATCAAGGAAAATAAAAACTTTCTTTTTATTCGTCACGTCCAGGATTACGTCCTGGATCATTAGATAGGAATCCGAAGATAAAGAGAGAAACAAAGAATATCACTACTGTGTAAACAAATAGTTTGAGAGTAAGCATGACACAATCTCCAAGATCATTTTTTTTGGGGGGAAAAAAAAAGAGAATAGATTCTCCATTTTTATACCACATATATCTTATTTTGACACCAAGAAATGGTTTTTATAAATCTAGAAATAGAAAATAATTTTCAGAAATTCATTTATAATGGAATATGAGTCAAGTCTTTCATTACCCATTTTTTTCATACCCACAATTAGATATTGTGGGGGACTCTAATAAGTTCTTTCAATGTAAAAAAGGTCCGAATGCGGAAATGAGGTGATCCCCAGACTTTTTGTGGCGATACAAGAATTTCAATATTTGAATCGAAGTTTTATACTATAAAACTTATCTGATCTTATCATATCAATTGTTAGAATTTTTTTTAGAACAAATCATGAATTTTTCTAGGACAGTATTCAAGATCTCATCGAAAACTTACAGCAGCTTGCCAAACAAAAGCTAAGAGAAAAAATAGCAGAGGTATTACTGGCATAATATCTACGATTGGATTCAAAAAAGCGTAGGCCTCGGGCAATTTGGCGAAGAAAAAACTATTTGAAGAAAGAGCAGAATTAAGCCAGATACAGATCAAATTAAAGATATTAAGCATAACAAACATTTTGTTCTTTGTTTTGTTCTTGAAGATAATTGTATTTATTTTGATTTTGATTGAGTTCTTAATATGAGTTATTAATAATTGATAATATAATGTTATTTTTTTTAGTTTAAGTTATAGAAAAAAATGAGTAAAAACTCAAAATTAAAAAATAAAAAGAAGGTAGACCAAAAAACTTTTCTTTGATTTGAACTAACTCAATCAAAAATACTTCAATTCTAAAATGAAAAGAGAATAGAAGAAATCATACTTTCATACAATATCTTAATTGAATTATATGTAATGATCAATAAATTTCGTTTAATTTGATATCTAAATGTATCAAAATCCTAGTGCCAATCTATTCTATAGATATTTGGACTATAATTGACGAACAACTAATAACAATATTAGTGTTTATTAATGTCGAATATAAATATAAAATGGGGCGTGGCTAAGTGGTAAGGCAACGGGTTTTGGTCCCGGTATTCGGAGGTTCGAATCCTTCCGTCCCAGAACATATCTATTATATATATCATATCAGATTATATATTGTAATATATCATATCAGATTATATATATTGTAATATTGTATTAGAATACATATTTTCTATCATAAGAAAAGATTGTCTTTTTTTTTTTAAACAACTTTTTGTTTTTTTATTAAGACTATAATCAAATTTTATTAAGACTATAATCAAATAATAAATAATATTATATAGAATATGATTCTTTTTTCTTATTATTCTTATAATGATTGATTCTTATCTTCTTATCTGAATTATATCTTTTTCAAAAATGGAATCGTATTCAAATAACACCAAATAACACACAAATATAATTGAATCGATTTGTATCCAGGTAAGATGGGAGCATAGATCAAAAGAAGAGAAAAGAGTTTTAATTAAAAAAGCAAAATCCGGGGACGGGCTTTTCATTGTATGCCTATCCCTCTCATATTGAAGTTCGTTAGTCATAAAAAAGAAAAAAAAAGCCTTACTTACGATATCCATTGGAATTTTAAATGCTGCATTCTAAGTGGTGCAGCCTGATTTTCAATTTTTAAAATTAGAAACACGGGTGTGTTTTTGATATTGGGGTACTAATTAACTTCAATCAATAATCTATAGGATTAGGATTCTTTTTTGTGTTTTCTCTAATGAATAATTGTAAATCTATGTAACAATTGAGACAAAGTTTAATATCTTATTCACTTTACCTTAGGTAAAGGTTGCAAAAAGATTATTGAATTTTTTCAAGTCAAATAAACTACGCAGAAAATGAGGAAATGCTTATATGTATGTCTTGTTATCGTTCTATTTCATTGAAAACTTTATTTATTTCAATTCATTTTTGCGAAAATAGATTTGTGATCCCTAAATGAAAAATATTTAACATAGAATATATAGAATATATAGAATATATATATAATTACTTTCAAAAACATTTGTTTAGATCTGATAGATATGGGAATCTCCTATTCTTTTCTTTCGATTATGATTTATCAAAAATAATAACAACCCCAATACTCCCTTAAATCAGTCTTTATTCTCCACCCCATTAAATTAATTAAACTAATGAAAAAAAAAAAACAATTTAATTTTTTTTGATCTATCTCTATCTATTTGTTTGAAATGATTGATGTTTTAATCAGAATATGAATTTCTCTCTCTTATTATGAGAATACGGTTTTACTTTTACTGTAAAACTTTATTCAAATAATGTAATAATATTGAAATAGGAAATCTTTCAATCAATTTAATCTTTTGAATAATGTCTTACGAGTCCTTGGTACTTGAAGAAGTATTAAATTGATGAATCTATTTTTTCAAGTCACTTGAAGATTGAAGATGCGGATTAAAAAAAAGAACTTATTTGTGTTATTTATTATTTCGAATTTTTATATTAGAATTTTAAATTCTAATATAAAAATCTATGGAGTTAAATTGAATTCTTGCTGATACTTCTTCATAAATTACCTATTCATAAAAGTATAGATTACTATGTACCGATAGAACCAATGATTATTCATGATTCCATAATTGAATCAATTACATACTGGTTACAGCAACCTACTAGAAAAATGTTATGGTAAAACTTCGTTTAAAACGATGTGGTAGAAAGCAACGTGCGACTTGAAGGATATGGTCGGTTGTGGATTCTGACATCCGCCATTTTTTTTATATTCATTATATAGGAATGAGGGTGCTTCTGGCTCGACATCGTTTGTTCTGTTCCACTAGAAAAACCTCATTTTTTGGGGGTTGTGGTGTAAATAGTACATGATCATGATGGAGCTCGAGTAAAAAGTATTGATTCATTTTTTAGGGGCACGGATCTAGGGTTAGTGTTAATTAATAAGTTGAAACAACTTCGTAAGTATATTTTCGATATAGAAATCGAAAGGATCCAATTCTAGCAAGTTTAAAATTCATAAGGAAAATTACTTGGAATTGGTAAAACTGTTTCCATCAAAAGTGTATCACGCGGGAATCAACCATTTGTATGATTCTTTGATAGAAAGAAATTACAAAAATGGTATGTTGCTGCCATTTTTTGAAATGATTAAAGATCACCGAAGTCATGTCTAAACCCAACGATTCAAGGGAACGATAAAGAATTCTGGAACAAGTAAATACCGTTTTCAGTTGTCTCAATAAATAGATCATAATGAAGAATCAAAAAAATTCTAAAGGAGACAGACAAAAAATGCGTGGTTAGAGACCGCTCAATAAACGAAATGCCTAAAGGTTTTCTTTTGGGTTATTTGAAAATTATCCAACTTGAGTTATGAGGATGTGAATACGAATGATTTTTTTCTTTTTTCGGACAATAATAAGGAAAAGCACTTAAATCATAGTTTAATTGATTTGATGATTTTATGGATCTATTTAATATGAATTAAAAATTCTATACATAGACATAATTTCGAATTTGCTTGAGCCGTACGAAGCGAAAACTTCTTATACGTTTCTAGGGGGGGAGTATTATTCATCTACATCTATCCCAATGGGTGGTTTATCGAATCGTTGCAATAGATGTTCGATCCCGAAGAGAAGGAAGAGATCTTCGGAAAGTGGGTTTTTATGATCCGATAAAGAATCAAACTTATTTAAATGTTCCCGCTATTCTATATTTCCTTGAAAAGGGCGCTCAACCTACGGGAACTGTTCATGATATTTCAAAGAAGGCGGGAGTTTTTATGGAACTTTCCTTTAATCAATAGATGAAATTAAATTAATGAAATAAAAAAAGGGGGAGGGGGATGACTTGTATATAACTTTGTATAAACTTTTCTATATTACTCCCCCTCTTTTGTTCTATTCCTACCCATTTATTATTACTACCACAAAATGTTGTCGTCTATAACGACAACATTTTCTTTTTTTTATTTTAGTAAGATAAATTCATATAAGACAGATAAATAGAAAAAAAGAAAGTGAATAAATGAAGTAGTTGGATCTATAAATAGAAAATTTTATATTATTGCTAATTCAATCAATAATGGTTGGTTTTCGTTGAAACTTTCACTTTCTTTTTTTTTATGAACTGAACAAATCAAATAAAAAAACATGGTATTTAAGCTTGCTTTTTTACTTATATTGATTGAGTAAACCCAAGCAATATTTTTTTATACTTCTCTCCGAATTTTTTTACACCTATATCTTTTTGTATCTATCTTTATTATTTATGCAGTGTCAATTCAATACAAGTCATTCGTTTTTTTATTTGATTTGGATTATAGTTATAGTAATTCAATATTTTATTGAATTTAATAAAAAAATATTGTTGAATTAAATAGAAAATATTGAATCATTTTGTATTTTAATTTATGGTTTTCTACATTATGTTCTTTTCTCAACATTCATATTGACAACAGTATATCAAACAAATATAATCCGATCGTGAATAAATGTATCTATTTCTCTGTTCTATAGACTTGGTTTTTTTTACTTTATTCAAACGATGGGTTCATTGGATTTGCTGGGATACAAGAAGTCTTTCTTTTTTTTAATAAAAAAATGGATAAGATAATAATGTATAACATACGAACAAAATCTGTGGTAGTCGATCAATTTACATTTGATTTATATTTTTATCTTAATCTATCTTCTTATTTTAAACGTCATTGTATTTGCATCTGATATGGTCATTTTTATGTTCAGAATCGCTTAGAAATATTTTTTCTATTTTAATATTTTGATTGCGTTGTGTAATTCAATCTCTTTTTTGATTCCGATTGGATCTATACATTTTAATTCGGGTTGCTAACTCAACGGTAGAGTACTCGGCTTTTAAGTGCGACTAGCATTTTTTACACATTTGTATGAAGTAACGGATTCGTCGATACCATCGGTAGAGCTTTGTAAGACCGCGACTGATCCTGAAAGGAAGGAATGGAAAAAGCAGCATGTCGTATTAATGGAGAATTTTGAGAATATTTTATTCGTATCTTATCGGATCGATACAAAATCTTGTTTGAATTCTTGACGCGAAAAAAAAAAATAAAAAAAGATTAAAGTTGGATTAAGTGAATAAATGGATAGAGCCCCTTGGCTCCAATTCTAGGGAAACAAAAAAAGCAACGAGTTTATGTTCTTAATTTGAATAATTACCCGATCTAATTAAACGTTAAAAATATATTAGTGCTTGATACGGTAAATGTTTTTACCATAAGTAGATTATCGATTTTTTTAATCCTAATTATTATTAGATATTCTCCATTAGAGTGTGGGGATGAATGTGTAGAAAAGCAGTATATTGATAAAAATCTTTTTTTTTCCAAAATCAAAAGAGCGATTGGGTTGAAAAAATAAAGGATTTCTAACCATCTTGTTATCCTATAATGAACATAAACCGATTTAATTAGATTTTCATTAGATGGAAAAAGAAAGGATAAAGAGTCCGTTGATAAGTCTTATCTGTTTCCGGGGTATCTATCTAGTCTTTTCTTAAATATCCTGTTTTGACTGTATCGTACTATGTGTCATTTAATAACCCAAGAAATCAAATCCCCTATCCCTGGTTTCAATCTAATTTGAAATAAATGGAGGAATTAAAAGGATATTTAGAACTAGATAGATTTAGGCAACATGACTTCCTATACCCACTTATCTTTCGGGAGTATATTTATGCACTTGTTCATGATCATGGTTTAAATAGATCTATTTTGTTGGAAAATGTAGCTTATGATAATAAATCTAATTTACTGATTGTAAAACGTTTAATTACGCGAATGTATCAACAGAATCATTTGCTGATTTCCACTAATGATTCTAACCAAAATCCATTTTTAGGATACAACAAGAATTTGTATTCTCAAATTATATCAGAAGTATTTGCAGTCATTGCGGAAATTCCATTTTCTTTACGATTAATATCTTCCTTAGAAGGGGCACAAATCGTAAGATCTTACAATTTTCGATCCATTCATTCAATATTTCCTTTTTTAGAGGACAAATTCCCACATTTAAATTATGTGGCAGATGTACTAATACCCTACCCCATCCATCTGGAAATCTTGATTCAAACCCTTCGCTACCGGGTGAAAGATGCCTCCTCTTTGCATTTATTGCGGTTCTTTCTTCATGAGTATTCGAATTGGAATATTGTTATTATTCCAAATAAAGCTATTTCTTTTTTTTCAAAAAGTAATTCAAGATTATTGTTATTCTTATATAATTCTCATATATGTGAATACGAATCTGTCTTACTTTTTCTCCGTAAACAATCTTCTCATTTACGATTAACATCTTCTGGAGTCCTTTTTGAGCGAATTTATTTACATAGAAAAATAATAAAACATCTTGTCGAAGTCTTTGCTAATGATTTTCCGGGCATCCTATGTTTCCTGAAGGATCCTTTCATTCATTATGTTAGATATCAAGGAAAATCAATTCTGGCTTCAAAAGATACGCCTCTTCTGATGAATAAATGGAAATATTACCTTGTCAATTTATGGGAATGTCATTTTTATGTGTGGTTTCACTTG